GCTAGCGTAGCTTAATTTAAAGCATGACACTGAAGATGTTAAGATGGGCCCTAGAAAGCCCCGCAGGCACAAAGGCTTGGTCCTGACTTTACTAACAGCTTTAACCAAACTTACACATGCAAGTATCCGCACCCCCGTGAGAATGCCCTACACACCCCGCCCGGGAATTAGGAGCCGGTATCAGGCACACCCTGTTAGCCCATGACACCTTGCTTAGCCACACCCCCAAGGGAACTCAGCAGTGATAAACATTAAGCCATAAGTGAAAACTTGACTTAGTTATGGTTTAGAGGACCGGTAAAACTCGTGCCAGCCACCGCGGTTATACGAGAGGTCCAAGTTGTTAGCCTCCGGCGTAAAGAGTGGTTAAAGTACAAGACATAAAACTGAGGCCGAACACCTTCAAGGCAGTTATACGCTCCCGAAGGCATGAAGCACAATCACGAAAGTAGCCTCACCCCACTTGAACCCACGAAAGCTAAGACACAAACTGGGATTAGATACCCCACTATGCTTAGCCCTAAACAATGATACTTACATACATCCACCATCCGCCCGGGTACTACGAGCATTAGCTTAAAACCCAAAGGACTTGGCGGTGCTTTAAAACCATCTAGAGGAGCCTGTTCTAGAACCGATAACCCCCGTTAAACCTCACCCCTTCTTGTTTATCCCGCCTATATACCACCGTCGTCAGCCTACCCTGTGAAGGACAAATAGTAGGCAAAGTTGGCACAGCCCAAAACGTCAGGTCGAGGTGTAGCGTATGAAGGGGGAAGAAATGGGCTACATTCTCTACCTAGAGAATAACGAACGGTGTAATGAAACATACACCTGAAGGAGGATTTAGCAGTAAGCAAGAAATAGAGTGTCTCGCTGAAACCGGCCATGAAGCGCGCACACACCGCCCGTCACTCTCCCCAAGCTACCTTCTGAATATAGCTAATAAAACATCCCACACAAAGGGGAGGCAAGTCGTAACATGGTAAGTGTACCGGAAGGTGCACTTGGAAAAACCAGAGTATAGCTTAAATTAGAAGAGCACCTCCCTTACACCGAGGAGATATCCGTGCAAATCGGGTTACCCTGACACCTAAAAGCTAGCCCCTCCTCAAAAAACAACAACCCAACATCAATACCCCCAAAAACACTTAACCAAACAAAACAAATCATTTTTTCTCCCCAGTATAGGCGATAGAAAAGGATCCCGGAGCAATAGACAAAGTACCGCAAGGGAACGCTGAAAGAGAAATGAAATAACCCAGTAAAGTATAAAAAAGCAGAGATTAAGCCTCGTACCTTTTGCATCATGTTTTAGTTAGCAAAATTTAGGCAAAGAGCACTTTAGTCTAACACCCCGAAACTGGATGAGCTACTCCGAGACAGCCTGTATAGGGCACATCCGTCTCTGTGGCAAAAGAGTGGAAAGAGCTCTGAGTAGAGGTGATAAACCTACCGAGTCCAGTAATAGCTGGTTGCCCGAGAACTGAGTCTAAGCTCAGCTTTTTGGTTTCTTAATTCACAGTCCTAATAATCAAACCGATTCCAAGAAACCAAAAAAGTTAGTCAAAGGGGGTACAGCCCCTTTGATGTAAGAAACAACTTTTTTAGGAGGATAAGGATCATAATAACAAAGGTAATGTGTTTAGGTGGGCCTAAAAGCAGCCACCCTGTAGAAAGCGTTAAAGCTCAAACACAACATCACCACTAATACCGATAACCCATCCTAACCCCTAAGCCCTATCGGGCCTTTCTATGCCCCCATAGAAGAGATCATGCTAATATGAGTAATAAGGGGCCTGACCCCCTCCTGGCACAAGTGTATATCAGAACGAACCCCCACTGAAACTTAACGGTCCCAACCAAAGAGGGCAATGAGAACAAAATTAAACAACCAGAAAACTACCCACCAAAATACCGTTAACCCTACACTGGTGTGCTCAACAGGAAAGACTAAAAGAAAAAGAAGGAACTCGGCAAACCCACAAGCCTCGCCTGTTTACCAAAAACATCGCCTCTTGCAAAAACAATGAATAAGAGGTCCCGCCTGCCCTGTGACTATATGTTTAACGGCCGCGGTATTTTGACCGTGCAAAGGTAGCGCAATCACTTGTCCTTTAAATGGGGACCTGTATGAATGGCACGACGAGGGCTTAACTGTCTCCTTTTTCAGGTCAATGAAATTGATCTTCCCGTGCAGAAGCGGGAATAATTACATAAGACGAGAAGACCCTATGGAGCTTCAGACATAAAACAGACCATGTTAAACGACCTTGAAAATAAGAACAAACTAAATGGCCCCTGTTTGAATGTTTTTGGTTGGGGCGACCGCGGGGCAACAAAAAACCCCCATGTGGAATGAAAACACCTTTTTAAAACCAAGAGCAACTGCTCTAAGTAACAGAAAATCTGACCAAACAGATCCGGCCTAGCCGATCAACGAACCGAGTTACCCTAGGGATAACAGCGCAATCCTCTTCTAGAGTCCATATCGACAAGAGGGTTTACGACCTCGATGTTGGATCAGGACATCCTAATGGTGCAGCCGCTATTAAGGGTTCGTTTGTTCAACGATTAAAGTCCTACGTGATCTGAGTTCAGACCGGAGTAATCCAGGTCAGTTTCTATCTATGACGTGACCTTTTCTAGTACGAAAGGACCGAAAAGGAGGAGCCCCTGCTTAAAGCACGCTCCCCTCTCACCTGTTGCAATCAACTAAAACAGATAAGAGAGCACAAAACCTAGTCAAAGAACATGACTTGTTAGGGTGGCAGAGCCCGGTAAATGCAAAAGACCTAAGCCCTTTAGACAGAGGTTCAACTCCTCTCCTTAACTATGATTACTACACTCATCACCCACATCCTGAACCCCTTAGCCTTCATTGTCCCCGTCCTCCTCGCCGTTGCCTTCCTAACCCTCCTAGAACGAAAAGTTCTCGGATATATACAACTACGTAAAGGCCCTAACATTGTAGGACCCTATGGACTTCTACAGCCCATTGCAGATGGCGTAAAACTCTTCATTAAAGAGCCCGTTCGACCCTCAACTGCTTCCCCTATCCTATTTATTGTAACCCCAATGCTCGCCCTCACCCTGGCCATGACCCTGTGGGCCCCAATACCCCTCCCCTATCCAGTCCTAGACCTGAACCTGGCTATCCTTTTCGTCCTTGCTCTGTCTAGTCTGGCGGTCTACTCAATCCTTGGCTCAGGCTGAGCCTCAAATTCAAAATATGCCCTGGTAGGGGCCCTACGAGCAGTTGCACAAACAATTTCCTATGAGGTAAGCCTTGGATTAATCCTTCTCTCCCTCATCATCTTCACAGGAAGCTTTACACTCCAAACATTTAATATCGCCCAAGAAAGCATCTGATTAATTATCCCAGCATGGCCCCTCGCCGCAATATGGTATATCTCAACCCTGGCAGAGACAAACCGTGCCCCCTTTGACCTCACTGAGGGAGAGTCCGAACTAGTCTCTGGTTTTAACGTCGAATACGCAGGAGGCCCCTTTGCCCTGTTTTTCCTTGCGGAGTACGCCAACATTTTGTTTATAAATACCCTCTCTGCCACCTTGTTCCTAGGAGCCTCCCACATCCCAACAATCCCAGAACTAACCGCAGCTAATTTGATAACTAAAGCAGCCTTACTCTCCCTGGTCTTCTTGTGAGTACGAGCCTCCTACCCTCGGTTTCGATATGACCAGTTAATACACCTCATTTGAAAAAACTTCCTCCCCCTCACACTAGCCCTCGTAATTTGACACCTTGCTCTCCCAATTTCGTTTGCAGGCCTCCCCCCTCAAATGTAGCTAGGAGCTGTGCCTGAAACAAAGGGCCACTTTGATAGAGTGAATCATGAGGGTTAAATTCCCTCCAGCTCCTTAGAAAGAAGGGATTTGAACCCAACCCGGAGAGATCAAAACTCTCAGTGCTTCCACTACACCACTTTCTAGTAAAGTCAGCTAAATTAAGCTTTTAGGCCCATACCCTAAAAATGTAGGTTAAAATCCTTCCTTTGCTAATGAGCCCTTACATTACAGCCTCCTTGTTATTCGGTTTACTCCTAGGCACATCAATCACTGTGACCAGCTCACACTGACTGATCGCCTGAATAGGCCTGGAAATCAACACCCTCGCCATCATCCCCCTAATAGCACAACACCACCACCCGCGAGCAGTAGAAGCGACAACCAAATATTTTCTTACACAAGCCACTGCAGCAGCAATACTTCTTTTTGCCAGCACAACAAATGCCTGACTCACAGGAGAATGGGAACTACAACAAATGTCCCACCCCCTCCCCTCAACAATAATCATCATTGCTCTTGCCCTAAAAATCGGGCTGGCCCCCCTTCACACATGACTTCCAGAAGTCCTACAAGGACTAGATCTGACTACCGGACTCATCCTATCCACATGACAAAAACTTGCACCATTTGCCCTATTACTTCAATTGCAACCTAACAACCCAACCCTACTAATTATACTAGGGGTATCGTCTATACTAGTCGGAGGATGAGGGGGACTCAACCAAACCCAGCTACGAAAAATCCTAGCCTACTCATCCATCGCCCATCTTGGCTGAATAATCGTAGTCCTGCAATTTTCCCCAACCCTCACCTTCTTAACCCTCATTTTATATCTGATTATAACATCTTCCTCCTTCCTCATCTTCATACTTAACAAAACTACAACTATTAACTCCCTAGCAACATCATGGGCCAAAGCCCCCACCATGACAGCCCTGACCCCCCTTGTCCTCTTATCACTAGGGGGGCTACCCCCTTTAACAGGCTTCATGCCAAAATGACTTATTCTCCAAGAACTAACTAAACAAGACCTTGCCCCCACAGCCACCCTCGCAGCCCTCAGTGCCCTCCTAAGTCTTTATTTTTACCTCCGCCTCTCATACGCCATGACCCTAACCATGGCCCCCAACAACCTCATAGGAACCCTCCCTTGACGGACCTCCACCGTACAACAAACCCTCCCAACCGCAATCCTCGTCTCTTCCTCCATACTACTGCTGCCCCTTACCCCCGGCCTTCTAACACTCTTTAACCTCTAAGAGACTTAGGTTAGCACAAGACCAAGAGCCTTCAAAGCTCTCAGCGGGAGTGAAAATCTCCCAGTCCCTGATAAGACTTGCGGGACACTACCCCACATCTCCTGCATGCAAAACAGACACTTTAATTAAGCTAAAGCCTTCCCTAGATAGGTAGGCCTCGATCCTACAAAGTCTTAGTTAACAGCTAAGCGCCCAAACCAACGAGCATCTATCTACCTTTCCCCGCCTGCCCTAGCAAAAGGCGGGGAAAGCCCCGGCAGACGTCAATCTGCTTCTTTAGATTTGCAATCTAACATGTAACACCCCAGGGCTTGGTAGAAAGAGGGATTTAACCTCTGTACATGGGACTACAATCCACCGCTTAACACTCAGCCATTCTACCTGTGGCAATCACACGCTGATTTTTCTCAACCAATCACAAAGACATCGGCACCCTTTACCTGGTATTTGGTGCCTGAGCCGGAATAGTAGGGACGGCCCTAAGCCTCCTTATTCGGGCAGAACTAAGCCAGCCCGGCGCACTCCTAGGTGACGACCAAATTTATAATGTAATCGTCACAGCCCATGCATTCGTAATAATTTTCTTTATAGTAATACCAATCATGATCGGTGGCTTCGGAAACTGATTAATCCCACTTATAATCGGAGCCCCTGATATAGCATTCCCACGAATGAACAACATAAGCTTCTGACTCTTACCCCCCTCTTTCCTTCTTCTGCTTGCCTCTTCGGGGGTAGAAGCCGGGGCCGGAACAGGGTGGACCGTGTACCCCCCTCTAGCCGGGAATTTAGCACACGCAGGAGCCTCCGTAGACCTAACCATTTTCTCCCTCCATCTTGCAGGTGTCTCCTCAATCCTAGGGGCCATTAACTTTATCACCACAATTATTAATATGAAACCCCCTGCCATTTCACAATACCAAACACCCCTGTTTGTGTGAGCCGTGCTTATTACTGCAGTCCTTCTTCTACTTTCCCTCCCCGTACTTGCAGCAGGCATCACAATGCTTCTCACAGACCGAAACCTAAACACCACCTTCTTTGACCCGGCAGGGGGAGGAGACCCCATCCTCTACCAGCACTTATTCTGATTCTTCGGCCACCCTGAAGTATATATTCTTATTCTTCCTGGCTTCGGAATGATTTCACATATTGTAGCTTACTACGCCGGCAAAAAAGAACCTTTCGGCTACATGGGAATGGTTTGGGCCATGATGGCCATCGGTCTGCTAGGCTTTATTGTCTGAGCCCACCACATGTTTACAGTAGGGATGGATGTTGACACCCGAGCATACTTCACCTCTGCCACAATAATTATTGCCATTCCTACCGGAGTCAAAGTATTTAGCTGACTAGCCACTCTTCATGGCGGATCAATTAAATGAGAAACTCCAATACTCTGAGCACTCGGATTTATTTTCCTTTTTACAGTAGGGGGCCTCACAGGTATCGTACTTGCCAACTCTTCCCTTGACATCGTCCTCCATGATACTTACTACGTAGTTGCCCACTTCCACTACGTACTCTCTATGGGAGCAGTCTTTGCTATTATAGGAGCTTTTGTACACTGATTCCCCCTGTTCTCCGGCTACACCCTCCACAGCACCTGAACTAAGATTCATTTTGGTGTAATGTTTATTGGAGTAAACCTAACCTTCTTCCCTCAACACTTCCTAGGGCTCGCAGGCATGCCTCGTCGTTACTCAGACTATCCTGATGCCTATACACTCTGAAACACAGTCTCGTCTATTGGCTCCCTAATCTCCCTCGTAGCAGTTATTATGTTCCTGTTTATCCTCTGAGAAGCCTTCGCCGCCAAACGAGAAGTCGAATCAGTTGAACTAACAATAACAAACGTAGAATGACTCCACGGGTGTCCTCCCCCTTACCACACATTTGAAGAGCCTGCATTCGTACAAGTTCAACCTTTATATCGAGAAAGGGAGGAATCGAACCCCCGTAGGCTGGTTTCAAGCCAACCACAAAGCCACTCTGTCACTTTCTTCATAAGACACTAGTAAAACAGAAATTACACTGCCTTGTCAAGGCAGAATTGTGGGTTAAACCCCCGCGTGTCTTGCCCAATGGCACATCCTTCACAACTAGGATTTCAAGATGCAGCTTCACCCGTTATAGAAGAACTCCTTCACTTCCACGACCACGCTTTAATAATTGTATTCCTAATCAGCACACTAGTACTTTACATTATTGTTGCTATAGTATCCACGAAACTAACCAATAAATACATCTTAGACTCCCAAGAAATTGAAATTATCTGAACCATTCTACCCGCTATCATTCTCATCCTCATTGCTCTTCCTTCCCTACGAATTCTCTACCTGATAGATGAAATTAACGACCCACACCTAACAGTCAAAGCCATGGGCCACCAATGATACTGAAGCTACGAATACACAGACTACGATGACCTTAACTTCGACTCATACATGGTGCCAACACAAGACCTAGCACCCGGTCAATTCCGCCTACTAGAAACAGACCACCGCATGGTTGTCCCCGTAGACTCCCCCATTCGAGTCCTAGTCTCAGCAGAAGACGTACTACATTCATGAGCCGTTCCATCTCTTGGAGTTAAAATGGATGCCGTCCCAGGACGACTAAATCAGACAGCCTTCATTGCATCCCGACCAGGAGTCTTCTACGGCCAATGCTCCGAAATTTGTGGCGCCAACCACAGCTTTATGCCCATCGTTGTTGAAGCCGTCCCCCTAGAACACTTCGAAAACTGATCCTCCCTAATACTTGAAGACGCCTCACTAAGAAGCTAAAACGGGTATAGCGTTAGCCTTTTAAGCTAAAAAATGGTGCCCCCCAAGCACCCTTAGTGGCATGCCCCAACTCAACCCTGCACCTTGATTTGCCATTTTAATATTCTCGTGATTAGTTTTCCTCGTCTTCCTGCCCCCAAAAATCATAGCACATACTTTCCCAAATGAACCCACCTCTCAAAGCACCCAAACACTAAAAACTAAAATCTGAACCTGACCATGACACTAAGCCTCTTTGATCAATTTTTAAGCCCCACACTCCTAGGCATCCCCCTGATTGCCCTAGCCCTGCTCCTCCCCTGAACACTTTTCCCTGCCCCAACCTCTCGATGAATGAACAACCGCCTCTTAACCCTTCAAGGCTGATTCATTAACCGCTTTACACAACAACTCCTCCTCCCTCTAAACATGGGAGGGCATAAATGAGCCCTCATGTTTGCATCTCTAATAATCTTTATTATTTCTATTAACATGTTAGGACTCCTCCCTTACACATACACCCCTACAACTCAACTCTCAATAAACCTAGGACTAGCTGTGCCCCTTTGACTAATAACAGTCATCATTGGAATACGGAAAAACCCAACCGCTGCTCTAGGCCACCTTCTGCCAGAAGGAACCCCTACTCCTTTAATCCCGGCCCTCGTTATTATCGAAACTATTAGCCTCTTTATCCGCCCTCTTGCACTAGGTGTCCGACTTACAGCCAACCTCACAGCAGGCCATCTACTAATACAACTAATTGCAACAGCTGCCTTCGTCCTTCTCCCTCTCATGCCAACTGTCGCAATCTTAACAACCATCCTGTTGTACCTTCTTACCCTATTAGAAGTAGCCGTGGCAATAATTCAAGCCTATGTCTTTGTTCTCCTATTAAGCCTCTACCTACAAGAAAACGTTTAATGGCACATCAAGCACATGCATACCACATAGTAGACCCAAGCCCATGACCCCTAACAGGGGCAATCGCCGCCCTTTTGCTAACATCAGGCCTTGCAATCTGATTCCATTTTAACTCCCTTGTCCTAATAACCCTCGGCCTCATCCTGCTCCTACTTACAATATACCAATGATGACGAGACATTGTACGAGAGGGAACATTCCAAGGCCACCACACCCCACCCGTCCAAAAAGGACTCCGGTACGGAATAATCCTGTTTATTACCTCAGAAGTCTTTTTCTTTTTAGGCTTCTTCTGAGCCTTCTACCACGCAAGCCTGGCCCCCACCCCAGAACTTGGCGGCTGCTGACCTCCTACTGGCATCGTTCCACTAAACCCCTTTGAAGTCCCCCTTCTTAACACAGCAGTCCTCCTGGCCTCTGGGGTAACAGTCACTTGAGCTCACCACAGCATCATGGAGGGCGAACGGAAACAAACTATCCAGTCCCTAACCCTCACAATTCTTCTAGGCTTCTACTTCACCTTCCTTCAAGGAATAGAGTACTATGAAGCCCCATTCACAATCGCAGACGGAGTCTATGGCTCAACCTTCTTTGTTGCCACCGGCTTCCACGGACTACACGTTATTATCGGCTCGACTTTCCTGGCCATCTGCCTCCTTCGCCAAGTTCAATATCACTTCACATCTGAACACCACTTCGGCTTTGAAGCAGCCGCCTGATATTGACACTTTGTAGACGTTGTCTGACTATTCCTCTACATCTCAATCTACTGATGAGGCTCATAATCTTTCTAGTATTAAATTAGTATATGTGACTTCCAATCACTCGGTCTTGGTTAAAATCCAAGGAAAGATAATGAATTTACTATTAACAATCTTGCTCATTACCACCATTCTCTCCCTCATTCTAGCCGTCGTCTCCTTCTGACTTCCCCTCATATCCCCCGACTACCAGAAACTGTCCCCATATGAGTGCGGATTTGACCCCCTGGGATCAGCTCGACTTCCCTTCTCCCTCCGATTTTTTCTAGTTGCTATTCTGTTCCTCCTCTTCGACCTGGAGATCGCCCTTTTACTCCCCCTGCCCTGAGGGGACCAACTTCCTTCCCCAACCCTAACACTCATCTGAGCCACCGCCCTTTTAGTCTTACTTACCCTCGGACTAATTTACGAATGACTTCAAGGCGGCCTAGAGTGGGCTGAATAGGCAATTAGTTTAATTAAAACATTTGATTTCGGCTCAAAAACTTATGGTTAAAGTCCGTAATTGACCTAATGACCCCTATCCACTTTACATACTCCTCGGCCTTCCTGCTAGGACTAGCAGGCCTAGCATTTCACCGGACCCATCTCCTCTCCGCCCTTCTTTGTCTTGAAGGTATAATACTATCCCTATTTATTGCACTCTCGCTATGGACCCTCCAACTTTCCTCAATTAGCTTTTCATCCGCCCCCATGCTACTCCTAGCTTTCTCAGCCTGTGAAGCAAGCGTAGGCCTTGCCCTCATAGTAGCCACAGCCCGCACACATGGGTCAGATCACTTACAAAGCTTGAACCTTCTCCAATGTTAAAAATCTTGATCCCAACAATTATGCTAATCCCAACAACCTGACTAGTACCCTCAAAATGACTATGACCAACAACTCTTCTCCACAGCCTAGTAATTGCATTGGCCAGTCTCATATGACTAAAAAACACATCAGAAACAGGATGATCTTTTCTAAGCCCCTACCTGGCCACAGACCCTCTTTCAACCCCCCTATTAATTCTCTCCTGCTGACTCCTTCCCCTCATAATTCTAGCCAGCCAAAACCACACAGCCCACGAACCAATCAGCCGACAGCGCATATATATTTCCCTGCTCACCTCGCTACAATTTTTTCTTATCCTAGCTTTCGCTTCTACGGAAATAATTATGTTCTACGTGATATTTGAGGCTACCTTAATTCCCACCCTAATTCTCATCACACGTTGAGGGAACCAAACAGAACGCCTGAACGCCGGGACTTACTTCTTATTTTATACCCTAGCAGGGTCCCTCCCCCTTCTAGTTGCCCTCCTCCTCCTTCAAAACTCCAACGGTTCCCTCTCCCTTCTAACTCTTCTCCACTCTCCATTGCCACAGCTCGCCACATACGCAGATAAAATCTGATGGGCCGGCTGTATCTTAGCATTCCTGGTTAAAATACCCCTTTACGGAGTACACCTCTGACTCCCAAAAGCTCACGTAGAAGCCCCCATTGCAGGCTCTATGATCCTAGCTGCAGTCCTCCTCAAACTGGGAGGCTATGGTATAATACGAATCCTTGTCACGCTAGAGCCCCTCACAAAAGAACTCAGCTACCCCTTCATTGTACTAGCCCTATGGGGCGTAATCATAACAGGCTCCATCTGCATACGTCAGACCGACCTAAAGTCCCTCATTGCCTACTCATCTGTCAGCCACATAGGCCTCGTTGTAGGAGGAATTCTAATTCAAACCCCCTGAGGCTTCACCGGGGCCCTTATTCTCATAATCGCCCACGGCCTAACCTCCTCCGCACTGTTCTGCCTTGCCAATACAAGCTATGAACGAACACACAGCCGAACCATGCTACTAGCTCGAGGAATACAAATAGCCCTCCCACTTATAACAGCGTGATGGTTTATTGCTAGCCTAGCCAACCTTGCCCTCCCTCCCCTGCCCAACCTCATAGGGGAACTAATGATTATTACATCTATGTTCAACTGGTCTTGATGAACTATTATTTTAACAGGGTTAGGCACTTTAATTACTGCTGGTTACTCCCTCTACATATTCCTAATAACACAACGCGGGCCCTTGCCTAATCACATCCTAGCTTTAGAACCCTCTCACACCCGAGAACACCTTCTGATTACCCTCCACCTACTTCCCCTCCTACTCCTTATCCTCAAGCCCGAACTAATCTGAGGCTGAGCCGCCTGTAGACATAGTTTAACCAAAACACTAGATTGTGATTCTAGGAACAGAGGTTAAAATCCTCTTGTCCACCGAGAGAGGCATGACGCAGTAAAGACTGCTAATCTTCACCCCTTTGGTTAAATTCCAGAGCTCACTCGCCCAATGCTTTTAAAGGATAATAGCTCATCCGTTGGTCTTAGGAACCAAAAACTCTTGGTGCAACTCCAAGTAAAAGCTATGCATTCCACCCCCCTAATCATAACCACCAGCCTAATTATTATTTTCGCCCTACTTGCACACCCGATCCTGACAACAATATCCCCTAAACCCCAAAACCCAGACTGAGCCTTAAAACAAGTAAAAACAGCAGTTAAAATGGCCTTCCTAGTCAGCCTACTCCCTCTCTCCCTTTTCCTGAACGAAGGAGCAGAAGCTGTGATTACCAACTGAAGCTGAATAAACACCCTTACATTTGACATTAACATTAGCCTTAAATTTGACCACTACTCCATTATCTTCACCCCAGTCGCCCTCTATGTCACCTGATCAATCCTTGAATTCGCATCATGATATATACACTCAGACCCCTTCATAAATCGCTTCTTCAAATACCTTCTAACATTTCTCATTGCCATAATCATCCTCGTAACTGCCAACAATATATTCCAACTATTTATCGGCTGAGAGGGAGTAGGCATCATATCCTTTCTCCTAATTGGGTGGTGGTACGCACGGGCAGACGCCAACACAGCTGCTCTACAAGCAGTTATCTATAATCGAGTAGGGGATATCGGCTTGATCTTCGCCATAGCATGAATGGCAACCCATCTTAACTCCTGAGAGCTTCAGCAAGTCTTCTTCTCCACCAAAGACATAGACCTCACCTTCCCCTTAATTGCCTTAATTCTAGCTGCCACCGGCAAATCAGCTCAGTTCGGCCTCCATCCTTGACTGCCCTCTGCCATAGAGGGCCCCACACCGGTCTCTGCCCTACTGCACTCCAGCACAATAGTTGTTGCAGGAATTTTCCTTCTCATTCGAACAAGCCCCCTAATAGAAAATAACCCCACAGCCCTGACACTCTGCCTATGCCTCGGAGCCCTAACAACCTTCTTTACTGCCACCTGTGCACTCACCCAAAATGATATCAAAAAGATTGTTGCCTTCTCTACCTCTAGCCAACTAGGCCTCATGATAGTGACCATCGGACTAAACCAACCACAACTTGCCTTCCTCCATATCTGCACCCATGCATTCTTTAAGGCTATGCTCTTCCTATGCTCAGGCTCAATCATCCACAGCCTAAATGATGAACAAGACATTCGGAAAATAGGAGGAATACACCACCTCACCCCCTTTACCTCTTCTTGCCTAACCATCGGGAGCCTGGCCCTAACCGGAACCCCTTTTCTAGCCGGCTTCTTTTCAAAGGACGCCATCATTGAAGCCCTAAACACCTCCTACCTAAACGCCTGAGCCCTACTCCTCACCCTACTAGCAACCTCCTTCACAGCTATTTACAGCCTCCGTGTCGTATACTTCGTATCAATGGGTCACCCACGCTTTAATTCCTTATCCCCCATCAACGAGAACAACTCAGCCGTTATTAACCCCATCAAACGACTAGCATGAGGCAGCATTATTGCCGGCCTTTTAATCACCTCAAACATTCTGCCAATAAAAACCCCCGTTATAACAATACCCCCCCTTCTTAAATTAGCAGCCCTTATTGTAACCATTCTTGGCCTCCTAACTGCTCTAGAACTAGCCTCCCTAACCACAAAACAAGTCAAGCCAACACCAAACCTTTACCCTCACCACTTCTCAAACATGCTCGGATTCTTCCCAACTGTTATTCATCGCCTCTTCCCCAAAATCAATCTTGCCTTAGGACAAGCCATTGCCAGCCAAACAGTTGATTTAACATGACTAGAGAAAGTGGGCCCTAAGGCAATCACTAGCCTTAATACCCCCCTTGTCACCACCATTAGCAACACTCAACAGGGCTCAATCAAAACATACATGGCCCTGTTCCTCCTAACCCTTGCCTTTGCAACCCTGACTCTACTAATCTAACTGCTCGTAAAGCCCCTCGACTTAACCCCCGAGTTAACTCTAACACAACAAACAAAGTAAGCAACAACACCCAGGCCCCTACCATAAGTATACCTCCCCCATACGAATATATCAAAGCCACCCCATCTACATCTCCTCGAAACACCGCATGTCAATCCAATTCATCTACAACAACCCATGAATACTCTCCCCACCCACCGAAAAACATAACAAATACTAAAGCCACAACCCCAGAGTACATCAACATGGAAACTAACACGGGCCAACTTCCTAACGCCTCAGGGTAGGGCTCTGCAGCTAACGCCGCAGAATAAGCAAACACCACCAGCATCCCTCCTAAGTAAATCAAGAACAACACCAAGGACAGAAAAGACCCCCCATGTCAAATCAACACCCCACACCCAAATCCCGCAACCACGACCAAACTTAAAGCACCAAAATAAGGAGAAGGATTAGAAGCAACTGCTACTAAACCTAGAACCAAACCTAATAAAAATAAAGACATAACATAAGTCATAATTCCTGCCAGGATTTTAACCAAGACCTGTGGCGTGAAAAACCACTGTTGTTATTCAACTACAAGAACCTTAATGGCAAGCCTACGCAAAACCCATCCCTTAATAAAAATTGCAAACGACATAGTCGTTGATCTCCCAACCCCCTCTAACATCTCCGCCTGATGAAACTTCGGGTCCCTCCTAGGACTCTGCTTAGTTGCCCAGATTCTCACAGGACTATTCCTAGCTATACACTACACCTCTGACATCGCCACAGCCTTCTCATCCGTAGCCCACATCTGCCGAGACGTTAACTACGGCTGGCTTATTCGTAACCTCCATGCAAACGGAGCCTCTTTCTTCTTTATCTGCATTTACTTCCACATTGGACGAGGCCTCTACTACGGCTCCTACCTAAACAAAGAGACATGAAACATCGGAGTAATTCTTCTATTCCTGGTTATAGCAACTGCCTTTGTAGGCTACGTACTACCCTGAGGACAAATATCTTTCTGAGGGGCCACTGTAATTACAAATCTCTTGTCTGCTGTCCCTTATGTAGGAAACACACTAGTTCAATGGGTTTGAGGGGGGTTCTCAGTTGATAATGCAACCCTCACCCGCTTCTTCGCATTCCACTTCCTCCTCCCATTTATTATTGCGGCCGCTACAGTGGTTCACCTTATCTTCCTACACGAAACCGGCTCCAACAATCCCCTTGGCCTAAACTCGGACGCAGACAAAATCCCATTCCACCCATATTTTTCCTACAAAGATCTTGTAGGCTTTGCAGTCCTCCTTACCGCACTAACAACCCTTGCCCTGTTCTCCCCTAACTATTTGGGAGACCCGGATAACTTCATCCCCGCCAACCCTCTAGTCACACCCGCCCACATCAAGCCAGAGTGATACTTCCTGTTCGCATACGCAATCCTTCGATCCATCCCAAACAAACTAGGAGGAGTCCTAGCTCTCGTTGCCTCCATCCTTATCCTCATGACTGTCCCCCTCCTCCACACCTCAAAACAACGAGGCCTCACTTTCCGCCCCATCACCCAGTTCCTGTTCTGAACCCTTATTGCCGATGTAGCCATCTTAACTTGAATCGGAGGAATGCCCGTAGAACACCCCTACGTAATCATCGGCCAAATCGCCTCCGTCCTTTACTTCTCCCTATTTTTATTCTTAATGCCCATAGCAGGGTGATTAGAAAACAAAGTGCTTCAATAACCCAGCACTAGTAGCTCAGACTCAGAGCGCCGGTCTTGTAAACCGGATGTCGGGGGTTAAAATCCCCCCTACTGCTCAAAAAGGAAGGATTTTAACCTCCACCACTGGCTCCCAAAGCCAGCATTCTTAGTTAAACTACTTCTTGATAGTACATATATGTATTATCACCATACATATATATTAACCATTTAATACCATGCAAGTATTCATTACTGAAATATTCAAAATTAATAGATTTTAAACACAAAGCAGGTAAAAAATATGAAGAGATATTAAAACCATAATAAGAAGACTAATAAAAATAGATATAGCCAATAAACGTAAATTAAGATTCAACACAATACTAATAAGGAATGTTATACCAAGAATCAACATCCCGCCAAACTCAAATATTTAATGTAGTAAGAACCGACCATCAGTTGATTTCTTAATGCATACTCTTATTGATGGTCAGGGACAGTAATTGTGGGGGTTTCACTTAGTGAATTATTCCTGGCATTTGGTTCCTACTTCAGGGCCATTACCTGGCCCTTCCTCATTCTTTCATCGACGCTGACATAAGTTAATGGTGGAACACATATGGCGAGATAACCCCCCATGCCGAGCGTTCTCTCCACAGGGGTCAGGGTGTCTTTTTCTGTTTTCCTTTCACTTGACATTTCAGAGTGCAACGGAACAACGCAAAATAAGGTTGAACATTTCCTTGCTCTGGTAAATAATGTTAATGAATAAAGTCTATTACAGAAGTATTGCATAACTGATATCAAGAGCATAAGATGTGTTTAATTCTCCTAACATACCTGTTATTACCCCCAGGGTTTATTAGCGTAAACCCCCCTACCCCCCTAAACTCCTGAGATTCTATTTATCCTGTAAACCCCCCGGAAACAGGAGAACCCCGAGTTTAAAATTACCCACCGAAAATGCGTCTATTTACATTATTAAAATAATGCGCGT